AAGAACATTTGTAATATTATAAATAAACACATTTATTGGTGAGATTTCTACCCAGTTCAGTACTTTCTAGGGGTTATCTTAACATCTTCAGTGTTATGCTTTAGTTAAGCTACATTAGCAAGAACATTTGTAATATTATAAATAAACACATTTATTGGTGAGATTTCTACCCAGTTCAGTACTTTCTAGGGGTTATCTTAACATCTTCAGTGTTATGCTTTAGTTAAGCTACATTAGCAAGAACATTTGTAATATTATAAATAAACACATTTATTGGTGAGATTTCTACCCAGTTCAGTACTTTCTAGGGGTTATCTTAACATCTTCAGTGTTATGCTTTAGTTAAGCTACATTAGCAAGAACATTTGTAATATTATAAATAAACACATTTATTGGTGAGATTTCTACCCAGTTCAGTACTTTCTAGGGGTTATCTTAACATCTTCAGTGTTATGCTTTAGTTAAGCTACATTAGCAAGAACATTTGTAATATTATAAATAAACACATTTATTGGTGAGATTTCTACCCAGTTCAGTACTTTCTAGGGTCTATCTTAACATCTTCAGTGTTATGCTTTAGTTAAGCTACATTAGCAAGAACATTTGTAATATTATAAATAAACACATTTATTGGTGAGATTTCTACCCAGCTCGAGACTTTCCTGTTTACGGGGGGTTTTCAGGAATGAATATTAGTCTACGAGTTTAGGGGGGTAGGGGGGTTTTACGCGCAAAACCCGAGGGGGGCATATCATAGATATGTTAGGAGTAATATTCATTATTTATGCTCTTGATATCAGTTATGCAATTCTTCTGTAGAAATCTTACACCATTCATCTCCGTCATCTTACGCAAGAAAAATGTACTCCCTTGTCTGTGTACCTTAGCGCTGCACTCTGAAATGCCAAGTGAAAGGAAGCCGAAAAAAAAAAACCCATGTCCCTTAGAGTGAACGCTTGGCATGTGGGGTCACGGATAATTAGTACTCCACCATTAACTTATGCCAGCGTCAAGGAAAGAATGGGGAATGATACCAATCAATGGCCCTGAAATAGGAACCAAATGCCAGGAATAGTTCACTGTGTGAAACCCCCACGAATAATTGTCCCTGACCATCATGGATCGGATTCTCTTTAGCTGAACGCCCGGCATGCCAAGTCACTTGTACTGTGCACAAATTTGGAGGAGGTTAGTTAATTGAGTCCTGGTGTATATGTTATAAATCAATTATTTAAATGTTAGTTTAAAATACTTGGGTAATATCTATTAGTGTGCAATTTTAATTGACTTTTGATATTATGTACTTCCTGAGTCTTAAATTACTGTTGATGAATGAATGGGTAAAGCCTATTAATGTGGATTATACATATATGTCCTAAAGCATTATATATATGTTGTATATAAATATATGGTGTTAATACATATATGTATTAACAAAGAATAGTTTAATTTAGAATCTTAGCTTTGGGAGCTAAGGGTGGGAGTTAAAATCTCCTTTCTTTGAAGCAGTAGGGAGGATTCTAACCTCCGGCGGCCGGCTTACAAGGCCGGCGCTCTGGCGCTGAGCTACTAGTGCAGGTGCTTAGTAGAAGTTTGTTTTCTAGTCAGCCCGCTAACGGGAAGAAGACTAGGAAGATGGTGAAGTACAGAATTGATGCAATTTGTCCAATAATGATGTAGGGGTGTTCAACTGGTATTCCTCCAATTCATGTGAGGATCATTACGTCTGCTACTAGTGTTCAGAAAATAAATTGGGAGATGGGACGGAAGGTGAGGCTTCGTAGTTTTGATGTGTGGAGGAAGGGCACTAGCATGAGAATGAGGATTGAAGCGAGGAGTGCTAGGACCCCGCCTAGTTTATTTGGGATAGAGCGAAGGATGGCGTAGGCAAATAAGAAGTATCATTCGGGCTTAATATGGGGAGGGGTAACTAGTGGATTAGCGGGGATGAAGTTGTCTGGGTCTCCTAGGTAGTTGGGGGAGAATAGTGCGAGGGCGGCTAGAGCTGATAGTATGATGGCAAAACCTAGGAGGTCTTTATAGGTGAAGTAGGGGTGGAAGGGGATTTTGTCTGCATCTGAGTTGAGGCCTGTTGGGTTGTTAGAGCCGGTTTCGTGGAGGAAAAGAAGATGGAGGAGTGTAACGGCTAGAATCACGAAGGGGAAGAGGAAGTGGAAGGCAAAAAAGCGTGTTAGGGTTGCGTGGTCTACTGAGAAGCCGCCTCAGATTCACTGTACTAGGGTTGTGCCAATGTATGGGATGGCTGAGAGAAGGTTTGTAATGACGGTTGCACCTCAGAAGGATATTTGGCCTCATGGTAAAACGTATCCTACGAAGGCTGTTATTATTACTAATAGAAGGAGAATTACGCCGATGTTTCAGGTTTCTTTGTATAGATATGAGCCATAGTAAAGTCCCCGTCCGATATGGAGATAGATGCAGATGAAAAAGAAGGAGGCTCCGTTGGCATGCAGGTTTCGAAGGAGCCATCCGAAGTTTACATCTCGGCAAATGTGGGCAACTGATGAGAATGCGGTGGCGACGTCTGAGGTATAGTGTATAGCAAGGAAAAGTCCTGTGGCGATTTGGGCAATTAGGCAAAGTCCTAGTAAGGAGCCAAAATTCCATCAGGCTGAGATGTTTGAGGGGGCTGGGAGGTCCACTAGTGCGTCATTTGCAATTTTTAACAAGGGGTGAGTTTTTCGGAGGGCTGCCATTAAGTGTTCTTGTAGTTGAGTAACAACGGTGGTTTTTCAAGTCATTGGTCTCGGTTAGAGTCCGAGCAGGAACTATGTCTTATTTGATGTTTTTATTTATGCAAGGTTTGTTGTTGGGCTTAATTGTTGTAGCCTCGAATCCTTCTCCTTATTTTGCCGCGCTGGGGCTGGTAGTTGTGTCGGGCATAGGTTGCGGCTTAATAATGTTATGTGGGGGTTCATTTTTATCACTTATTTTATTTTTAATTTATTTGGGGGGGATGTTAGTAGTTTTTGCCTATTCTTCAGCTTTGGCTTCGGAGCCTCATCCAGAGACTTGGGGGAGTCCTCGGGTTGTGATTAATTCTTTGGTATATTTTGTGGGGGTGGTTGGAGGGGCAGGTTATATATTAAGTGGGTGGTCAGGCGGAGTGGGGGTGGGTATTAATCAGGCGGCTGAGTTGTCTGTTCTTCGGGGGGATTTGGCAGGGGTTGCTTTAATATACTCTTGTGGAGGATGGGTTCTTATTATTGGTGCTTGGGTTTTGTTATTAACTTTGTTCGTGGTGTTGGAGGTTGTGCGGGGGGCTAGTCGGGGGGCCCTTCGGGCGGTTTAAGTGATCGTCATTAGTAGCAGTAGCACAAGGGTAATGAAGAAAAAGGCTAAAAAGGTTTTTACTATCCCTTGTTGGGCGTTGCTTGTTGTTGTGATGAGGGGGAGGTTAATGTAATGCAGAGCTTTTGGGCCTGATTTTTCGATTCATGTTTGGTCTAATATTTGGGTGGCGATATACTGCCCTAATAAGAGGTTGACTTTTGGAGGTAGTCGGTGGATAATGGTAGGAAAGAAGCCAAGTATATTGGAGAAATTATGGGGCTTGATGTTAGGGGTGGGTTTGAATTGTTTGTTAGTGAGTTGGGCTAGCTCTAGGGCTGTAAATAAGCCGGCGAAGGTGACTAAGAGGGCGGCAAGTTTTAATGTGGGGGGCATAGTTATTACGGGGGTTTTAGGGAGAATAATATTGGTGGTAATGAGTATTCCTGCAATGATGCTTCCTCAGGCGAGTCGTTTAATAGGGTTGATAACGGAGGGGTTGTTTTCATTGATTGGGGAGAAGACATTAAATCGTGGGTGGCCCATTGAGACAAAAAATACGACTCGGAGGCTATAAATGGCTGTGAAGGATGTGGCTAGTAGTGTAAGGATTAGGGCTCAGGCGTTTAGATGGGAGGTGTTTAGGGCTTCAATGATGGCATCTTTGGAAAAGAATCCGGCCAGGAAAGGAGTGCCTGTAAGGGCAAGGCTTCCAACAGTTAAGCAGGAGGATGTAAAGGGGGCAAGGTGGTGTATTCCTCCTATTTTTCGAATGTCTTGTTCATCATTTAGGCTGTGAATAATGGATCCGGAGCAAAGGAAGAGTATTGCTTTAAAGAAAGCGTGGGTGCAGATGTGGAGAAATGCTAGTTGCGGCTGGTTAAGGCCAATAACTACTATTATTAGTCCGAGCTGGCTAGATGTGGAGAAGGCAACGATTTTTTTGATGTCGTTTTGGGTTAGTGCACAGGAGGCAGTAAATAGGGTGGTGAGGGCTCCCAGGCAGAGGCAGGTGGTGAGTATGGCTGGATTATTTTGTAAAAGGGGGCTCGTACGGATAAGTAGGAAAATGCCGGCGACAACTATTGTACTTGAATGTAGTAAGGCAGAGACTGGGGTGGGGCCTTCTATTGCTGAGGGGAGCCAGGGGTGGAGGCCAAATTGGGCGGATTTTCCTGTTGCGGCTAGAATTAGCCCTAAAAGTGGATAGGTTAGGTCTATGTTTTGGGATGATGAAAAAATTTGTTGAAGTTCCCAGGAGTTGATGTTTGTCGCTATTCAGGCTATAGCGAAGATAAGGCCTACGTCTCCGACTCGGTTGTAGATAACTGCCTGTAAGGCAGCGGTATTTGCGTCTGCTCGGCCGTATCACCACCCAATTAATAGAAAGGACATGATTCCGACGCCTTCTCAGCCGATGAAGATTTGGAATATGTTGTTTGCTGTCACTAGGATAATTATTGCAATCAAAAATGTTAGGAGATACTTGAAAAACCGGTTTATGTATGGGTCTGAGTGCATGTATCAGGAGGCAAATTCAAGGATGGATCACGTGACGTAGAGGGCGATGGGGGTAAAAATGACTGAGTAGAAGTCAAATTTAAAGCTGATGTTGGTATCAAATGTGATTGTGTTTGTTCATTTTCAGTTAGTAACAATTGTTTCTGCCCCTTCTGAGAGAAAAAGGGATAGTGGCAATAGGCTAATAAAAAATGCTAGTTTGACAGATGTTTTTACATGGGTTAAAGCCCATTGATTATCTTTGGGGAGGGGGGTAAATGTTGTTAGAATGGGATAAAGTAGGAGGACAAAAATGATGAGTAGGCTGGAGGTTATTATAAGAGGGGTGGGGTGCATAGCTTTTACTTGGAGTTGCACCAAGAGTTTTTGGTTCCTAAGACCAACGGATGGGCTGTTATCCTTTAAAAGCCCGAGGGAGCATCGGAATTCAACCGAGGGCACGGGGGGTAGCAGCCTTTGTTGCTGGCAAGCCTCTCTCGGTGGACAAAGGGATTTTAACCCTTGTTTTTAGAATCACAATCTAATATTTTAGTTAAATTATGTCTACAAGCGGTTCAGCTTCAAATTAGTTGTGGATTGAGAATGAGTAAGAGGAGGGGAAGAATGTGAAGTGAAAGTAGGAGATGTTCACGCGTGTGAGAGGCATTGATAGATAGAAGATGGTTTGGGATTGGCCCTCGTTGTGTTATCAAAAATATGTAAAGTGAGTAACCCGCAGTAATGAGAGTGCCTGCACCTGTGAGGACAATAGTTCATCAAGATCAGCTTAGGAGGGATGTAATAATCATTAGTTCTCCTATTAGGTTTGGGAGGGGAGGAAGGGCCAGGTTGGCGAGGCTGGAGATGAATCATCATGCTGTTATTAGGGGTAGTAGGGTTTGGAGACCTCGGGCTAAAACTATTGTTCGGCTGTGTGTTCGCTCATAGTTGGTGTTGGCGAGGCAGAAGAGCGCGGAGGATGTAAGACCGTGGGCAATTATAAGAATGAGGGCGCCCGAGAATCCTCAAGGGGTTTGTACTAAGATGCCTCCTACTACTAAACCCATATGGCCTACTGATGAGTAGGCAATGAGCGATTTTAGGTCTGTTTGTCGGAGACAAATTGAGCCTGTCATTACTACACCTCATAGGGCTAAAATAATGAAGGGATAGCTGAGTTCCTTTGTTAAGGGCTCTAATAAAATTATTATTCGTATCATACCGTACCCCCCGAGTTTTAGTAGTACGGCGGCTAGGACCATGGAGCCCGCGATGGGGGCTTCTACGTGGGCTTTGGGGAGTCAAAGGTGTACACCGTAGAGGGGCATTTTAACTAGAAAGGCTAGTAGGCAGCCTGCTCATCACAATTTGTCTGCTATGGTTAATATGGGAATATGGGGAGTATATTGTAGTGTAAGTAAGGAAAGGGTTCCTGCGGAGTTTTGTAGAAGGAGGAGGGCAACAAGAAGGGGGAGGGAGCCTGCTAAAGTATAAAATAAGAAGTATGTTCCTGCGTTTAACCGTTCGGTTTGATTTCCTCATCGTGTAATAATGATAAGGGTGGGGATTAAGGTGGCTTCAAATATTACATAAAATAGAATCACTTCTGTGGCAGAAAATGCTATAATTAAGAAGATTTGAAGGGAGATTAATAGGGTAATATATGTTCGCTGGCGGCCTATTGGTTCTTGGGCTGTGTGGTTTTGGCTTGCAAGGATTATTAGTGGAAGTAGTCAGCAGGTAAGTACTAATAGGGGGGTCGATAGATGGTCGGTTGCCATTATATGGTTAAGGTTTAATCATCCGGGCTCTCCCGTATTTTTTAGCCAGGTAAGACTGGCCAAGGCAATTAAAAGGCTGTGGGCAAGCGTGGTCGGTCATAGTCATTTGGGAGAGGATACTCATGTGGTGGGTACTAGCATAATTGTTGGAATAAGAATTTTTAGCATTGTAACAGATTTAGGTTTTGGAGGTGGTCGGATCCGTGTGTACGGGCAGTCGCTACTAGGAGGGCCAGCCCGGCACTGGCTTCGCAGGCAGAGAATGCTAGAAGGAGAAGGGGGGAGGCGGAAAACCCTGGGGAGGTGAGTTCAAGGGATCAAAGGGAGAGGGCGAGGAAAAGTGATAGTATTATGCCTTCCAGGCAGAGGAGGGCAGAGAGCAGGTGTGTTCGGTGGAATGCTAAGCCGGCTAGGCCCAGAAGAAATGCTGTTGAAAAAGTAAAATGTATAGGGGTCATTAGGTGATTGCGGACTTTAACCGCGAGCTTTTGAGCCGAAATCAAATATTTTAATTAAAATAATCACCTGTTTTTATTCGGCCCATTCAAGTCCTCCTTGAACTCATTCATAGATAAGGCCGAGGGTTAATAGTGCGAGAACTAGGGCTGCTCAGAAGAAGGTATTGAGGGGGTTGGGGAGCTGGTCCCCTCACGGAAGGGGGAGGAGAAGGGCAATTTCTAGGTCGAATAGAAGGAAGAGGATGGCGATCAGGAAGAATCGTATGGAGAAAGGGAGACGGGCGGAGCCCAACGGGTCAAAGCCGCATTCGTAGGGAGATAGTTTTTCTTGATCGGGACTTATTTGTGGAAGTCAGAAGGAAACAATTGCTAGAATGGTTGATAGGGCTGTGGTAATAAGGATAACTGTTGAAATTAAATTCATTATCTTTCCTTGGGTTTTAACCAAGACCAGGTAATTGGAAGTCACTCATACTTATTTAGTACTAGAAAGATAGGATCCTCATCAATAGATTGAGACGTATAGGAATAATCAGACGACATCTACGAAATGTCAGTATCAGGCTGCGGCCTCGAAGCCAAAGTGATGTTCTATTGTGAAGTGGTAATTAATTTGACGAAGAAGGCAGACGGCTAGGAAAGAAGTGCCGATAATGACATGAAGTCCGTGGAAGCCGGTCGCAACAAAGAATGTGGAGCCATAGACGCTATCTGCGATGGTGAAGGGTGCTTCATAATACTCTATGGCTTGTAGTATAGTGAAGTAGCAGCCTAGTAAGATTGTTAGTGCTAGAGATTGAATGGCCTGTTTTCGTTCGCCTTCTATAATACTGTGGTGGGCTCATGTAACAGTAACCCCGGAAGAGAGAAGTACTGCTGTGTTGAGCAGGGGTACACCGAAGGGGTCCAGGGGTGTAATTCCTGTGGGAGGTCAGCAGCCACCAATTTCTGGTGTAGGTGCCAAACTAGAGTGGAAGAAGGCTCAGAAGAACCCTAGGAAAAAAAAGACTTCAGATGTAATGAAAAGAATCATACCATATCGAAGTCCTTTTTGGACTGGTGGTGTGTGATGTCCTTGGAAAGTGCCTTCGCGGACGATATCTCGTCATCATTGGTATATTGTTAAAAGAAGCAGAACGGTGCCTAGTACAATAAGAGTCATTGAGTTATAGTGGAATCAAATGGCAAGTCCTGAGGTTATTAATAGGGCGGCGACTGCGCCTGTGAGGGGCCATGGGCTGGGGTCTACTATATGGTATGCATGTGCTTGGCGGGCCATTATTAGGCGTTTTCTTGTAGGTACAGGCTCATTAGTAAAACGAAGACATATGCTTGGATTATTGCGACAGCAACCTCTAAGATGGTAAGGAGAAAGAGGATTACTGTAGTGGTAATAGCCACGGCGGGCATAAGGGGCAGGAGTACGAAGGCTGCAGTTGCAATTAGTTGCATTAGAAGGTGACCTGCAGTTAAGTTGGCGGTTAACCGGACCCCAAGAGCAAGTGGTCGAATAAATAGACTAATTGTTTCGATAACAATGAGTACGGGGATGAGGGGTGCTGGTGTTCCTTCTGGAAGAAGGTGTCCGAGGGCAACAGTTGGTTGATTACGTATACCTAATAACACAGTTCCTAATCATAGCGGAACGGCTAGGCCCATGTTTATTGATAATTGGGTTGTAGGGGTAAAAGTGTAGGGGAGTAGACCTAGTATATTGAGGGAAATCAGGTAGAGTATTAAGGAGGTAAGGATTAGGGCTCATTTGTGGCCTCCAAGGTTGATAGGGGAAAGGAGTTGTGATGTAAATGAGCCAATAAATCAGTTTTGTAGGGTTAGTATTCGGTTAGTTAGTCATCGGGGGTGGGGGTTTGGAAATAGAAGTCAGGGTAGTAAAAGTGCTAATGCAATCAGTGGAATGCCTAAATAGGTAGGGCTTATAAATTGATCAAAAAAGCTTAGGTTCATGGTCAGGTTCAGATTTCTGTTTTTGGGTTTTGTGCATTTTGGGGAGCAGGGTTATTGGGGAAAATATGGGCTAGTACTTTTGGTACAACCACGGCCAGAAGGACGAGTCATGAAAAGATTAGAATGGCAAACCAAGGGGATGGGTTTAACTGTGGCATGTCGCCAAGGGTGGTTGGGAGTCACCAATCTTTAGCTTAAAAGGCTAACGCTAAGGGCCCAATTTAGCTTCTTGGCGAGGCGTCTTCTAGCATTATTGTAGATCAGTCTTGGAAATATTTATTGGGGACTGCTTCTACCACGATTGGCATGAAGCTGTGATTTGCCCCACAAATTTCTGAGCACTGTCCGTAGAAAATGCCTGGGCGGGATGCAATAAAGGCTGTTTGGTTTAGGCGGCCGGGAACTGCATCTATTTTTACGCCTAGGGCTGGGACGGCTCAGGAGTGTAGAACATCTTCGGCGCTTACTACGACTCGGACGGGGGCTTCAGTTGGGACAATTATACGATGGTCTACTTCTAGGAGACGAAATTGTCCTGGAGTGAGGTCTTGTGTAGGTACCATGTAGGAGTCAAAGATGATTTCTTTGTAATCTGTATATTCATAGGTTCAGTATCATTGGTGTCCAATGGCTTTGACGGTCAAATGTGGATTATTAATTTCGTCTATAAGGTACAAAATACGAAGGGAGGGGAGGGCAATTAGGATTAGGATTACGGCGGGGAGAATTGTTCAAATAATTTCAATTTCTTGAGAATCTAAAATGTATATATTTGTTAATTTTGTGGAAACCATGGCGACAATGATATAAAGAACGAGGGTGCTAATGAGGAAAACGATTATTAGGGCGTGATCGTGAAAGTGAAGGAGCTCTTCTATAATAGGAGATGCTGCATCTTGGAATCCTAGCTGCGTGGGATGTGCCATTAAGCAAGATACGCAGGGGTCTAACCTACGACTCTGCCTTGACAAGGCAGTGTATTTTCATTTATACTAGTATCTTATGAAGAGAGTGACAGAGTGGTTATGTGGCCGGCTTGAAACTGGTTTAAGGGGGTTCGATTCCCTCCTTTCTCGTTAGCGGGGGATTTGGACTTGGACGAAGGCAGGTTCTTCAAAAGTATGATATGGAGGGGGGCAGCCGTGTAACCATTCAACATTAGTTGTTGTTAATTCAACTGACAGTACTTCTCGTTTGGCTACAAAGGCCTCTCAAATGATGAACAGAAACATAATTACCGCTGTAAGGGAAACTAATGAGCCTAGGGAGGAAATAGTGTTTCAAAGTGTATAGGCATCTGGGTAGTCGGAATATCGTCGTGGCATTCCAGCAAGGCCTAGGAAGTGTTGAGGGAAAAAGGTTAGGTTTACTCCAATAAATATCACCCCAAAGTGAACTTTTGATCAGGTGTTGTGGAGGGTATAGCCTGTTAAAAGGGGAAATCAATGTACAAACCCTGCTATAATTGCAAATACTGCCCCCATAGATAAGACGTAGTGGAAGTGGGCAACAACATAGTATGTGTCATGGAGTATAATATCAAGAGACGAGTTGGCCAGCACAATGCCGGTCAGGCCTCCTACTGTAAACAAAAAGATAAAACCTAGGGCTCACAGTAGGGGGGTTTCTCATTTAATGGCACCCCCGTGAAGTGTGGCTAGTCAGCTAAATACTTTAACACCAGTTGGAATTGCAATAATTATTGTGGCGGATGTGAAATATGCTCGTGTATCCACGTCTATTCCTACTGTAAATATGTGGTGGGCCCATACGATAAAGCCAAGAAGGCCAATGGCCATTATAGCTCAAACTATTCCTATGTATCCAAAGGGTTCTTTTTTGCCTGCATAATATGCTACGATGTGGGAAATTATACCAAAGCCGGGAAGAATAAGAATGTAGACCTCTGGGTGCCCAAAAAATCAAAATAAGTGTTGGTATAGGATTGGGTCTCCTCCTCCAGCCGGGTCAAAGAAGGTTGTATTCAAGTTTCGGTCTGTTAGAAGTATTGTGATGCCGGCGGCAAGAACTGGTAAGGACAAAAGGAGTAGCACGGCTGTAATTAATACGGCTCAGACGAACAGGGGTGTTTGATACTGTGAGATGGCTGGGGGCTTCATGTTTAAAATTGTAGTAATAAAATTAATGGCACCTAGAATTGAAGAAATTCCTGCCAAGTGCAGAGAGAAGATTGTTAGGTCAACTGATGCTCCTGCATGGGCAAGATTGCCCGCTAAAGGAGGGTATACGGTTCAGCCTGTGCCGGCCCCCGACTCTACTGCTGAGGAGGCTAAAAGAAGGAGGAAAGAAGGAGGCAGAAGTCAGAAGCTTATATTATTTATTCGGGGGAAGGCCATGTCAGGGGCTCCAATCATTAAAGGAATCAGCCAATTTCCGAAGCCTCCAATCATAATCGGTATTACTATAAAAAAAATTATTACAAATGCATGGGCAGTAACAATTACGTTATAAATTTGATCGTCTCCGAGTAGAGCGCCAGGTTGGCTTAGTTCAGCTCGGATAAGAAGGCTTAATGCTGTGCCTACTATTCCAGCTCAGGCACCGAAGACTAAGTAGAGGGTGCCAATGTCTTTATGATTTGTCGAGAAGAGTCATCGTGTGATTGCCACAGGTAAAATGGCTGAGCGTCAAAGTGATGGGTTGTAGCCCCACGTAGAGAGGTTTGACTCCTCTTTTTACCAAGCCTTGAGGTGTATTACATGTTGGATTGCAAATCTTAAGTAGCAGATTGACGTCTGCCGGGGCTTTCCCCCGCCTTTTCCGCCTCTGCAGGCGGGGGAAAGACTAGGCGGATGCTCGCTGGCTTGAGCACTTAGCTGTTAACTAAGATTTTGTAGGATCGAGGCCTTCCCGCTTAGAAAGGCTTTAGCTTAATTAAAGTATCTGTTTTGCATACAGAAGATGTGGGTTAATGTCCTGCAAGTCTTAAACAGGGGCTGGGAGATTTTAACTCCCGCTTAGGGCTTTGAAGGCCCTTGGTCTAAAGTTATCCTAAGCCTCTGTTAGATGCAGAAGAGGGCTGTGAGGGTGGGGGTTAGTGGCAGAAGAAGGGTGGCTAGTATTGTGGTTAAGGAGAGCGGGATGGTGATTTGTTGGGAGGGGAATCGTCAGGGGGTTGTGTTAGTGAGGGTGTTAGGGGCTATGGTAAGGGTTAGGGCGTAGGAGAGTCGGAGGTAGAAGTAGAGGCTTAGAAGGGCGGTTAGGGCGGCCACTGTTGCGGTTAGTGCGAGGTCTTGTTTGGTAAGTTCTTGCAAAATTATTCATTTGGGCAAGAAACCGGAAAGTGGGGGGAGGCCACCTAGTGAAAGAAGAGTTATGGGGAAGATGGCTGTTAGAATGGGGGTTTTGGCTCAGGATGTGGCTAGTATGTTGATGTTTGTGGCGTTGTTAATTTTGAGTGTTAAGAAGGCTGCTGATGTTATTATGAGATATATTGAGAGGGCAAGGAGTGTGAGGGAGGGGCAAAATTGGATAATAAGAATTATTCAGCCCAGGTGGGCAATTGATGAGTATGCGAGGATTTTTCGTAGTTGGGTTTGGTTTAGGCCACCTCAGCCTCCAATGAGGGTGGAGGTGAGGGCAAGTGCTATTAGAATTGAATGGTTTTGGAGAGGAATTTGGAGGAGGAGTGCGAAGGGGGCAAGTTTTTGTCATGTTGATAGGATTAGGCCTGTTGTTAAATCAAGGCCTTGGAGGACTTCTGGTAGTCAGGTGTGGAGGGGGGCTAGTCCAATTTTTAATGCTAAGGCAAGTATAATTATTGTTGTGGGAATTGGGTGGGTTATTAGATGAATATTTCATTGGCCTGTAATTCATGCATTGATGACGCTGGCGAAGAGAAGTGTGGCTGCGGCAGTGGCTTGTGTTAGGAAATATTTTGTGGTGGCTTCAACTGCTCGTGGGTGGTGGTGTTGGGCTATGAGGGGAATGATGGCCAGGGTATTAATTTCTAGGCCTATTCAGGCTAGAAGCCAGTGTGAGCTGGCGAAGGTAATAGTGGTGCCTAGACCGAGGGTTAGTAGGAGGAGAGAGAGAATGTAGGGGTTCATTAGCAAAGGAAGGACTTTAACCAACATGTTTGGGGTATGGGCCCAAAAGCTTTTTTTAGCTGACTTTACTAGGAAGTAGTGTAGTGGAAGCACTAAGAGTTTTGATCTCTTCAGATAGGGTTCAAGTCCCTTCTTTCTAAGGAGCTGGAGGGATTTTAACCCTCATTGTTCACTCTATCAAAGTGGCCCTTTAATTCAGGCACGGCTCCTGGTTAGAGTTGCGGGGGGAGTCCGGCAAGGGCGATTGGGAGGGAGAGGTGTCAAATGACAAGGGCTAATGTTAGTGGCAGGAAATTTTTTCAGATTAAATGTATTAGTTGATCATAACGGAATCGGGGGTAGGATGCTCGAACTCATAGGAAGACTACGGAAAGGATAGTTGCTTTAATTATTAAATTAATTGTTGTAATTTCGGGGTTGTAGGGGATGTGGGAGGCGCCAAAGAATAGGGTGGCTGAAAGGGTGTTTATGAGGAGAATGTTGGAGTACTCTGCTAAGAAGAAGAGGGCGAAGGGCCCCCCTGCGTATTCTACGTTAAAGCCTGAGACTAATTCGGACTCTCCTTCTGTTAGGTCGAAGGGGGCTCGATTTGTCTCAGCCAGGGTGGAGATGTATCATATTGCGGCCAGGGGTCAGGCGGGGATTAGTAGTCAGATGGTTTCTTGGGTTGTATTGAAAGTTTGGAGTGTAAAGCCCCCCGTAAAAATAATAGCGCTTAGGAGAATAAGTCCTAGACTAACTTCGTAAGAAATGGTTTGGGCGACTGCACGTAGGGCTCCAATTAGGGCATATTTGGAGTTTGATGCTCAGCCTGACCCTAAAATGGAGTAGACGGCTAGGCTGGAAAGGGCTAGAATAAAGAGGATGTTGAGGTTGAGGTCTGTAACAGGGTGGGGTAAAGGTAGGGGGGCCCATAGTGTGAGGGCAAGGGTCAGGGCTAATATGGGGGCAAGAAGGAATAGTAGGGGGGAGGAGGAGGATGGTCGTACAGGCTCTTTAATAAATAGTTTAATCCCGTCTGCGATTGGTTGAAGGAGGCCATAAGGGCCTACAACATTTGGGCCTTTTCGGAGTTGCATGTAGCCTAGGACTTTTCGTTCAAGAAGAGTAAGAAAGGCAACTGCGAGGAGGACTGGGATAATGTAGGTTAGGGGATTAATGATATGAGTAATAATGATTTTTAGCATAGTTGAGGAGAGGATTTGAACCCCTGTTCAAAGGGCTTAGGCCTTTTGCATATTTCCGGGCTCTGCCACCTTAACTTTGTCTTTTTCTCAGACTAGTTGAACAGGCCCTTTTACCTTTTTTAGTGGGCGTCACTAGGTAAGGGTGAGGCCTGCTTAAAGCATGGGCCCCCTCTTTCCGGTCCTTTCGTACTAGGGAAGAGCTTATTCATAGATAGAAACCGACCTGGATTTCTCCGGTCTGAACTCAGATCACGTAGGACTTTAATCGTTGAACAAACGAACCCTTAATAGCGGCTGCACCATTAGGAAGTCCTGATCCAACATCGAGGTCGTAAACCCCCTTGTCGATATGGGCTCTAGAAGGGGATTGCGCTGTTATCCCTAGGGTAACTGGGTCCGTTGATCGGCTTTGCCGGGTCTTTTTGGTCAGATGTTCTGTTTATTAGAGCTGTGGCTCTAAAGTTTAGGGACTTAGCCCTGTTCCACGTGGGGGTTTTTTGTTACTCCGCGGTCGCCCCGACCAAAGACAGGGGGATAATATTTACTTGGTTTCTCTTTGGTGATTTAAGGATCTTAACGTGAATTATCCGGGTGTCTTAAGCTCCATAGGGTCTTCTCGTCTTATGTTGGTATGCCCGCTTCTGCACGGGCAGATCAATTTCATTGACTGGGGAAAGGAGACAGCTAAGCCCTCGTTATGCCATTCATACAGGTCTCTATTTAAAAGACAAGTGATTATGCTACCTTCGCACGGTCAAAATACCGCGGCCGTTAAACTATAAGTCACAGGGCAGGCGGGACCTCTTATACTATGGGGCAAGAGGCGATGTTTTTGGTAAACAGGCGGGGCTGATGTTTGCCGAGTTCCTTCTTTTCCTTTTAGTCTTTCTTGGGGCACTCCTGTGTGGGGTTAACGCTTGTGGTATTGGGAGATTTTCTTGTTTTGTAGGGTTTTTCTCACTTCCCTCTGGGGTTTGGGGGCGTTAATTGTCAGTGATGGGTTCGCTCTGAGTTACATGAATGCACTTGAGAGAGGCTGGGCTCTCTTATTACTCATTTTGGCATTATCATATCCATGTTTGCATGGATGGGCCTGGTAGTTCTAGGGGTTAAAGATGTCTTTATCATTATTGTAGGGGATGTATATTTGAGCTTTAACGCTTTCTTTAGGGGTGGCTGCTTTTAGGCCCACTTGGGTATGTGTCCTTAAGTATAATGATCTTTTACCTTCTTTATAAAGTTGTGTCTTTTTTCAGGAGAGCTGTCCCTCTCTTGAATAACTCTTTTAAATGTTTCTTATCCAGTGACTGAGGTGAGGCCATTTTAGGTTAGAAAAATTAAAAGGCTGAACTTCTATTCGGCTCCCAGGCAACCAGCTATAACTAGGCTCGGTAGGTTTGTCACCTCTACTCAAAGCTCTTCCCACCCTTTTGCCACAGAGACGGGTTTGCCCTATGTAGGCTGTCTTGGAGTAGCTCGCTTAGTTTCGGGGTCTTAAACATAAAGGGCTCTTTGCTTAAATTGTTACTTGCTAAATCATGATGCAAAAGGTACGAGGGTTGGTCTCTGCTTTTATTGCCTTTACTGCATTTTTTCATTATCTCTTTCAGCTTTCCCTTGCGGTACTTTTTCTATAGCTCCGGAAGTCCTTTTTTGTCTCCCATACTAGGGCGGAAAAATGGTTTGTTTGTTCGGTTTTAGTTTGTGTGGGGTTATTAATGTTGTTTGTTGAAGTTTTTTGGGTGGGCTAGCTGTTAGGGTTCAGCGCGACTCGATTTGCACGGGTATCTTCTCGGTGTAAGGGAGATGCTATGCTTTTTAGCTACGCTCTGGGTTTTTCCAAGTGCACCTTCCGGTACACTTACCATGTTACGACTTGCCTCCCCTTGTGTTTGCAATTATTATTATTTATTTGTCTAATGTTTTTCGGGGAGAGTGACGGGCGGTGTGTGCGCGCTTCAGGGCCATTTTCAGGAGGGCGCTCTATTCCCTCCTTACTGCTAAATCCTCCTTCAGATGCTCGTTTCAGTGCAACATTCGTGTTTACTGGCTCAGTAAATGTAGCCCATTTCTTCCCCTCTCGTGCGCTACACCTCGACCTGACGTTTTGGGTTGTACCAATTCTGCTTACTATTAGGCCTTCACAGGGTAAGCTGACGACGGCGGTATATAGGCGGGGAAGACAAGAGAGGGTGAGGTTGAACGGGGAGTATCGGTCCTAGAACAGGCTCCTCTAGGGGGGTCTAAAGCACCGCCAAGTCCTTTGGGTTTTAAGCTGGGGCTCGTTGTTCCCTGGCGAATATTTGTGTGGTAAAATATCTGTGTTTAGGGCTAGGCATAGTGGGGTATCTAATCCCAGTTTGTGTCCTAGCTTTCGTGGGTTCATATTGATTAAAGCCACTTTCGTTAAGGGTCTTCCTGTCTTCGGGTGCGTATAACGGCTTTGAAGGTGTTCGGCTTTAGTTTATATTTATATTAACCACGCTTTATGCCGATCTCTATCAACTTGGGCCTCTCGTATAACCGCGGTGGCTGGCACGAGTTTAACCGGCCCTCTTGATATAACTAAGTCGAGCTTTCACTCATGGCTTAATGTCTATTACTGCTGAATACCCGTGGGGGTGTGGCTAAGCAAGGTGTCGTGGGCTAACAGTGTTGTGCCTGATACCGGCTCCTATCTTCCTAGGGTGGTGTAGCTAGGGCATTCTCACGGGGGTGCGGATACTTGCATGTATAAGTTTTATCAAAGCTGAAAGTAAAGTCAGGACCAAGCTTATGTGCTCACGAGACTTTCTAGGGTCTATCTTAACATCTTCAGTGTTATGCTTTAGTTAAGCTACATTAGC